GGTACATAGGAAATGAGACTCGATCTTTTTACTGCGAACTTCTAAGCTGTTTTCTTTCACTCATATAACTATCTGATTTAGTTCGTCAACCAAAATGATAAACAAATAAATGAAGATATCTATTCAAACCTTTTCTAGAAATAAAGTAAAAAGAAATAGAAAAAGTTTATGTCTCAACGAATCGCACGTAGAGATATTGATAATACACATAGAGTTAATGGTATTTCATAACTAATTGATTGAGCAGCAGCTCGTAAACCACCCAAAAAAGAATATTTATTATTTGATCCATATCCTGACATAAGTAGTCCAATGGGAGCAATACTTGAAATAGCGATCCATAAAAAAACACCAATATTGAGATCGGCTAGCACAAGGTGATAGCCAAAAGGAATTACCGAATAACTTAGTAGAATTGATATGACCGCTATGGATGGTCCGATACTGAATAAACTGATATCTCCTCTAGATGGAATAATATTTTCTTTTAAAAGTAGTTTTGTCCCATCTGCTAGCGCTTGGAGAATTCCAAAAGGGCCGGCGTATTCAGGTCCAATACGTTGTTGTATCCCTGCGGATATTTCTCTTTCTAACCATACAATTATTAGTACACTTATTGTAATTCCCAATACAAGAGTCAAGATAGGGATAAGCATCCATATAATCCCATAGACCTCCTTTAAGAAGTATTCCAATTTTGAAAACGAATTGATATCTTGTACTTCTGTTGTATCAATTATCATTTCAACGATCAACTTCTCCCATAATGATATCTATACTACCTAGTATCGTCATAATATCAGCCAATTTTATTCTTTTAACTAACTGAGGAAGAATTTGCAAATTGATAAAACCGGGTGGTCGGATTTTCCATCGCCAAGGAAAAACATTTTGATCTCCTATCAAAAAAATTCCCAACTCGCCCTTTGGTGCTTCTACTCTCACATAAAGTTCCTGTTTCGATAATTCAAAAGTGGGCGAAGGTTTTTTACTAATGAATCTATATTCAAAATCATTCCATTCAGGATCGCTTACTCTATCAAAGCATCGGATTTCTAAATTCTCATAGGGCCCTCCTGGAATTCCTTCCAGAGCTTGTTGAATAATTTTTATAGATTCCGTCATTTCACTGATTCGTACTAAATAACGAGCTAATGAATCTCCTTCTTTTTGCCATTTAATTTCCCAATCAAATTCGCCATAACACTCATAATGATCAATTTTTCGAAGATCCCATTGTATTCCGGAAGCTCGTAGCATTGGTCCTGATAAACCCCAATTTATTGCTTCCTCTCCATTAATAATGCCCACTCCCTCAATTCGTTCTAAAAAAATAGGATTTCGTGTAATAAGTTTTTGATATTCAGAAATCGCTGTTAAAAAATAATCACAGAAATCCAAACATTTATCTATCCAGCCATGAGGTAGATCAACAGCCACTCCTCCGATACGAAAATAATTATGCATCATTCTCATACCAGTGGAAGCTTCGAATAAATCATATACTAATTCTCTTTCTTTAAAAATATAGAAGAAAGGGGTTTGTGCACCAATATCTGCCATAAAGGGACCAAGCCATAATAAATGAGAAGCTATACGACTCAACTCCAACATAATTACTCTGATATAGCTGGCTCTCTTCGGTACTTGAATATTTCCTAATTGCTCTGGTGCATTTACGGTTATTGCTTCTGTGAACATAGTAGCTAAATAATCCCAACGTGTTACATAAGGCAGATACTGTATAATTGTTCGGTTTTCTGCAATTTTTTCCATCCCTCTGTGTAAATAACCCAATATTGGTTCACAGTCAATAACATTTTCACCATCTAGAGTAATGATGAGCCGAAGAACCCCATGCATGGATGGGTGATGAGGACCCATATTTACTATCATGAGGTCTTTTCTGGTAGCTGGTACATTCATAGGTTTTTCCCCGATTCATTCTTCCATGAATTACTGAAAACAAAAATAAATTTATCAAAATTCAAGATATAATAAATCAAATAATTTAAGGTTCTTCAAATTAGTGAGTTTTTAGTTCCCGAATATCCAACCGACCAATTAATTCTTTATAACGTACTCTATTTTTCTTTAAAAAATAAGCCAGTAATCGTTGACGTTTTCCCAGAATTTTACGTAGACCTCGCTGAGATAAATAGTCTTTTCTGTGCAATTCTAAGTGTGAAGTAAGTCTTCGTATCTTATTGGTGAAATTGAAGACTTGAAATTCAACAGACCCCTGGTTTTTTTCTTTTTCTTCTTGCAAAAAAACTGAACTGAATACATTTTTTACCATAAAATGGAAAATTCTCCCCCTTTTTATTTTCTTGTTGAAAGATCTAAATTTTACCGATCAGAAATAAAAAATTATAATAATGCCAACCACTTTAATTGGGTATACTTAATTAAATTATAGACTCCTAATTTTATTAAATCGTTTTTTTATCAAATAAAATGAGTCAATGATCAATCTAATTTTCAATTTAATAGAAATATAAAAGAAAAGGACGGTACTTATAAAAGATAATAAGTTTTTCAGCTGAAATTAAAATAAAAGGATTCCGTTGAGTTATTGATAGATCTAATTGATACGTCAACGTCATTGAATTAGTATAGAATGAAATGTAAGATAGCACATGTGTATATGTGTGTATATGCGGTTGCTTTCATATATCAGATATGCTACAGGATACATAGATAAAATCTATCATCCTTCTTCATTGTGGATACATATTTATCCTTACCATATTGAAATGGCTGCCATTAGTGGTATCAAACCAATAGCGATTCATACAAGCTAAATCTTCTAATTGATAAGTCGGCCAAAGAAATAATTTTATTAATTTGTTTTTCGCTATCTCAAGATTTGTGCTTTTATCCAAAAATTGATCGCAGTTTTTTACGTTTTTCCCATCGCAAAATGCTGTATTTCTATCGCGACCGTTCCCATTTTGGGAATCCAAACAAATTAGAATTCTAAACTCTCTACGACGTCTAAGTGATAAAATATTTTCAGGAACGGGCAAAACATAATGATTTTTGTTTTGATTTTCAGTTATTTTTTGATGTCTTGCAATGGGTTTATCAACATATCTTTTTTCTTGGTTTCCTTGATTAGCTTTGTCCTTACTCTTATGAACGAATGAAATACTTATGGTTTGATACATAAGAAATTTTCTATTCCTTGTAACAGACAGACGCACCGGTTCAATAATAAATAGACTCTTTCTCATTAATTCTGTAAGAGTTAAATCTTTCTGAATCAGCATTATATCCAGACTCATTTCTCCCCGTTGAATAGAGGATATAGCAATTTCTCTTGGGTTTATCAATCTAAGCAGGAAACAATATACCTTGATATTATTGAGCATTCTTTGATTTAAAGAATCATCCCATCTCAATTGAAAAAGCAAATATCTTTTAAGAAATAAATGGAGTTCGGCTTCTGTATTGCTTTGGTATTCTTTTTTCTTTCTACGTTTTTTTATATCTGATCCCACCCCATAATTTTCTTCAAGATCTTCTTCTTGAACTGATCCGCGATTCCTTCGGTTTTGTGCATCTGATCTAGGATTCCCTCGAGTTGGAGATTCTTTTTCTTTTTTCTTTTTATTTTCTAATTCAAGATAGTTTATTTTATTCGATGAAAGATCCTTTTTTGGATTTTCATTGATATTTTTAGTTGCACTAATATTTTCATCTCCATTAAAATTTAAAAGAAGTAATTGGATGGGTATGAACCAGGGTTTCATTTTATATGAATTATAAAAGAGTGCAAATTCGGGGAAGAACCAAAGTTTAAGATTCGATATGGGACGATTTCGTATTTGTTCATTCATTCCCATCCAATCAAACCTTTTTTGATTGGAAGGCTTTATTTGTTGATGAATCATCAGACCTTTCTTCTCTATTTCTTTGCCATTAATAGTCTTAGTCTTTTTATGACTGTTGGTATTGATCCAGGTCTCAATATCGACCGTATTTCTAAGACACAAATGGATCATTTTCCAATCCCCATATTTTCTATCTGGATTTTTATCCATATCCACAATACCATTTTTTCCGAGATAATTATTGCTAAGAATATCTCCTATTCCATCAAATAATTTGTATTTCCGTGTGTTGTAATTACAAGAAATCCCTTGGTTATTGTTTACTTGTAATGGTGATACATAAATAGATGAGTTCTTCGTATCTTCATAAGATATAGATTGATATGATAAAAGATCATATCCATAGTCTTTTTGATTTGGTAATTTATAATAATTTTCTTTTTTATAATAAATTACTTGGTCTTTTTTATAAGAATCCCGTTTGTTTAAATCTTTATTTTTGGCCATCCAACCTTGATTAACTCTATTTCGCCATTTTCCTGGCACTAATTTAGACCATCCAATCTTAGATAAATTATATTGATAATGACCCCTTAACCGTGTTTTCCATTGATTTATTCCAAAATTTCGAATTTTTTTATTTTGGAATTCGGAATGCAATATTCCTTGGGCTCCAAAATAATCTTTTATTTCGTTTGTAAGAAAAAGGGATGTTCCATTATATTGAAGGACAAATCGTAACTTATCCAAGTTATTAACTTGGATTTGTGATAATTTGTAAAAGACATATGCTTGTGACAACGAGGATAAGTTCTGTGAATTCTTACTAAGATTAGAAAGGGACTTTCTAAAGTTAATTGTATTTTGATTTGTTTTATCAATACCTTCTTGATTGGCTTTAATATTGAAAATGTATTTACCCATATATTTTTTTTTTGATTCAAGAAAAAGTGGTGTATTGATCTGAAGAATATTAATAATAAATAAGAAGATATATATATATATCTTCTTAAAGAAAAATTTTATAAAAAAAATGGATTTACGGATTAATCGAATATTTCTTCTTTTAAACATCGGCCCGAAAGTTTTTGGAGATTCAAATCTTTCAGCATCATTACCTTTTTTGTTTTTTTTGTCTTTTAGAATTTTTCCTATTTGAGTTCTGATTCGATTTGCTCTATCAGTTAGATCTTTTATTTTTTTTTTTTTTAGTGAATAATTTGTCCAATCGAAAGATTTAATTTGACTGGACGATTCATAAATCATATTATTACTGATTCTCGAATCTTTGTCTTTTTTAGTTTCATTCGATCCAGATACTTCTTTCAACCCCAAAAATAGAGTTGGATTTATTTTTAATAGTTCTTTTATTATTCTTTGTATAAAGATAATGTTTTTTATAATCCATGTCTTTATTTCTTTTGAGATTATTAGAACAAAATTTGTTCTTTCTATTAGAACGATAAAACAATTCGTTTTCCATTTCAGAAATTTTGTTCTTAGTTTTTTAAAAATGGAGTCAAAAAACGAAGATCTTTTTTGTGGAGAACCAAAAGGTAGTTCAGTTTCCATTCCAAAAATTGTTAAAAAACAAAAATCATCGTTTTTTTTATCTTTCTTTTTTATTAGATAAGGGGAGGCTAGTTTAGATCTGTGCCAAGGTTTCAAACGGAAAGGAAATAATATTTTTATTTGAATACCGTCTATTAACCAGTTTTTTGGAAATTCTGTTTCTGATAATTGAACACCATTATAGGTGCATTTAACATGCATTTCCCTCTTCCAACCCTTGAAATCCTCGGACCACTCGGGAAATTGAAATAATAGCATACGACCCATATTTTTAGCTATTATCAATGACGGTAATATAATATATCTTCTAAGAATTGATTGTGTTACTAAGATTGAACCTCTTATTATTTGAGCAAATATAATGCTATCCCAGGCTTCTGCTATTTCTATTCGTGCTTGATCTTCTAATCTGTCCGTCGCTCTTTTGTCCGCTTCTTTTTTCTCTTGTTCGTTTGTATCTTCTTCCACACAATCCAAAATTTTGAATTCTGTGTTTTTACCCATTTTATTTATAAAAATTAATTTAATTAGTTCGGAGATATCAAACAAAAAAAGAGGGGTATTGCCTATTCTGTCAAAAAAAAACGGGGAATGTACATTTGCTTGAAACAATTCAAAAATAGTTATTTTACGTCTTTGAGCGCGCATAGATCCTTTTATTATGTCTCGACGAAAATCCGATTGTTGAGAATAATCTATTAAAGCGACTTCGTCTGTTTGATCAGAATTATTAGTATCTAGGGTAGTAGTATAAGTATCGGGATTCTGCTGATTATCAGTAAAAATGACTACACGTTTAGCTTTTCTTGAACGAATTTGATGATCCTCCTCCGCGTCTTTTTCATTTTGTCTCTCTTGTTGTTCTAACTCGTCAATTAATTTGTATGACCATCGAGGTATTTTTTTACTGATTTCTTTTATTTCTATTTCAAGATCTTTGTTTCTAATTTTGTGCTCGTTGGTATCAGTTATAACTGCATTGAATAACAATTTTGCTTGTGAATAATTATTTTTTTTTTCTTGTTCGGAAAGTAAAGAAAGTCCTTTCAATATTTTTATTGAGCATATTGATTTTCGATCAAATGCAGCTATTCTTTTCTCAAATTCTCGATAACTAGTAGCAATAAGGATCTCGTGGATCTTATTTATCCAAAGAGTTTCGATGGAATTTCCGATGGGAATTTGATTTATGATTGAAGGGGAAAAAACAAAATGGATTATTCCACGATAAGGCCCGTTCGAGAAAGGATCATACTTTTTAGGCAAGTATTCTTTTTTAGTTTCATCATTACACAATCTAGTTTTTTTTTCGAGTACTACATCCAGAAGAAGAGATCCCTTATCTATAGCCTCTATTCGACTTATAAACTCGTTGCTGAGCTTGTTTTCGTTTTGTTCATTCGTATAAACCCACTGATTATCTAGTTCATAAGAGGAAGGGTTTTCGGTTGTGTACAAAGCCATCTTTCTTTGTATCATTTCCAAAAAAGTTGATAAACTCGGTGTATACATAAAAGAGATTTTTTGTTTTCCATCACTTCGACATGTGTAAAAAAAATATTGTGACATTTCATTTCTTACAGCATTTTCAAATCGCTCATTTTTTATATACCGCAATGGCAATGGACGAGTCCATCGTTTATAGTCGAAAAGACCGATCACAAGAAGTTTTTCAAACCAGAAGAAAGGATCTTCTTTGTTTTTAAGGATTTCTAACTTCGAATTTTCGTGATTCCCATCCAGATCAGAAGTTTCATAAACTCGGCTATTTTTATAGAATGTCTCTTTAAAGTGAAAGTGGAATTCATCCTTTGTTTTTTCCGTTCCATTCACTCGGATCTCTTCTGTTTCATCGATTTTGTCTGGATCCTCCTTTTCTTCCGAAAAAAGGGAAGGAGAAGGATCTTCTTCGGTGGATCCCTCTTGTTCCTCTTTAGTCCCCTTCGTTTTGGAAGTTGGTTCTATTTCTACATCTGTTTCTTCCTCGCTTTCCCCCCTTTCTTCCGTTTCTGAGGTTTCTTTCAGTTTCTTAGTAACGCTGGGTGACGGTATTCTGCCTAAATAGTAGACACAGGTAATAAATAAGAGAATA